TTATTTTATTATAAATAAAAAAATAAATAAAAATATTGATACATAAGATAAATACAAGAATAGATAAGACGAGATTCGTCCACCTCCCATATATTTAATCCCTTCCCCTATAAAAAAACTTGTAACACCAACACCATTTGTAATTCCATCAATTATACGTCTATCAAAAAACTGAGTTAGTTTGGTTAATCCTCTTATTCCCACGGTAAAAACTCTAGTATAAAAAATATCTATGTAACCACGATTATATGACCAATTGTATATCACATTTTTTATTCGGTCCACAAGAATTCTTTTAGGACCCCCTTTTACAAATGAATTGATTAAATCCAAATTCTGGAAAAATGAATAAGCGGATCCATATAAAATATATGCTATGAATAGTCCGAAAATTGCTATACTTACCGAAAAAATTGCATTTGTAAAAAATTCATTTAAATTTACAGAATAATTAGAACTTGAATGTAAAAGATTTGTTGATGGGGTTAACCATTTCGATAATATATCAAAATCTATTACTCCTTGATCAAAAGAAATTCCTATTGATCCAACCAACAAAGTAAATAGTACTAATACAAGAAGAGGAAATAGCATAGTATTGTCCGATTCGTGAGGATACATGGAAGTGTATTTATTTCCAAAGTAAGTACTAAAGTATCGTATCCTATTTCTTACATTATTATCAATTTTTGATCCTTCTTTTGCAAAAAAAGAAACCTTTTTATTCATTGTTGATAAAAGTAAATTTGGATTGACTCCTCTTGGAGTTCCTTTTCCCCATAGAGATATGGAATAGAACGAACCATTTTTCGTGCTACTGTAATTTTTAAAATGAACGCGGAAATACCCATCAAAGGTAAGTAAATATACCCGAAACATATAAAATGCGGTTAATCCTGCTGTGAAATAAGCTATTACTGCGAAAATTGGTGAATACAACCAACTATCATTAAGAATGTCATCTTTGGACCAAAAACAAGCAAGAGGTGGAATACCACAAAGAGAAAGTGTACCCAATAAAAAAGTAGTTCTTGTAATTGGAACATATCTTGTTAAACCACCCATAAGAACCATATTCTGACTTTTATCTGGTGAATATCCAACAATAGGTTCCATTGAATGAATAATAGATCCGGATCCCAAAAACAATAAAGCTTTTGAATAGGCATGAGTGATCAAATGGAATAAAGCAGCTCGATAAGAACCTATACCTAGAGCTAACATAATATAACCCAATTGAGACATTGTAGAATAGGCTAAGCTTTTTTTAATGTCTCTTTGAGCAAGGGCCAAAGTAGCCCCTAATAATAGTGTTATTACACCTATTAAAGAAATGAAATTCATTATATAAGGTATGACTATGAAAAGAGGAAGAAGCCGAGCTACAAGAAAAATTCCTGCTGCTACCATAGTAGCAGCGTGTATAAGAGCCGAAATAGGAGTGGGTCCTTCCATAGCATCAGGTAACCATACGTGAAGGGGGAATTGTGCGGATTTAGCAACTGCACCGACGAATAATAAAGAAGCACACAAGGTAGCAAATAAAGAATTGACCCCATTATTCTGGATTAAGTTATTAGTTATTTCGAGCAAATACCGAAATTCTAAACTACCTGTTATCCAATAAAAACCTAAGATTCCTAATAATAAACCAAAATCCCCTACACGATTAGTTACAAAAGCTTTTTGACAAGCACTTGCTGCAATTGGTCGTGTGAACCAAAACCCTATTAATAAATAAGAACACATTCCCACAAGTTCCCAAAAAATATAAATTTGTATCAAATTTGAACTAGTAACTAATCCCAGCATAGAAGTATTAAAAAAACTCATATAAGCAAAAAATCTCAAATATCCTTGATCGTGATACATATACTTGTCACTATAAATAAGAACCATGATTCCAACAGTAGTAATTAGTATTGACATAATAGAAGTAAGTGGATCGATCAAGTATCCAAACTCTAAGGAAAAATCATTATTGATGGTCCAAGACCATAGATATTGATAGATAAAACTTCCATTTATTTGTTGAATAGACAGATTGACTGAAAACACCATAGCTATACTTAAGAGTAAAACACTAGGAAAAGCCCACATGCGACGAATATTTTTTGTTGCTGTCGGAATAAGTAGAAGTCCAAATCCTATTGACATAGTAACTGGAAGTGGAAGAAAAGGTATTATCCACGCATATTGATATGTATGTTCCATAAGAAAAGAAACTCTTTTTTCTTATAATTACAAATTGTTCTCGATTCACCAATTCTTATCTTTTTTATCTTTTTAGAAAGGAACAATAATAAAAGAAATCAACAAAAAAAAATATCTAGGTATTCTAGTTCATTTTGGGAAGGGAGTAATTACCTAACTTGTTGTGTAACTGATTGATTGGATTTCAATCCAATAAAAAAAACTTATGTTTATCAGAAATCTTATGATACTCCTTACTTTTAATTATGGACATAGCACTCTGGACTTAATCAATTTTCATTTTCCCTTATTTTCTTCCATTTTTTTTTCCCTCATGTCATTTATATATGTGATGTGTGATGTGCGCGCATACGTATATGTGATATATATATCACATATACATGTATATATAAATATATTTGTATTATATATATTTGTATGTTTATTATATATTTATATGTTAAAGTAAAAAAACAATGTATATTAAAAAGAGTATATTAAAAAAATTATCCACATACACGAAATAAGTATAGATAATAAGTAAAAAGAATGATCCATTTTGAAGAATACATGTCTTTCACATACAACGATAAAAGGAGGAACCCCCCTTTTTTGAATGGCAGTTCCAAAAAAACGTACTTCTATGTCAAAAAAACGTATTCGTAGAAATATTTGGAAGAAAAAAGGATATTTAGTTGCAGTAAAAACTTTTTCTTTAGCGAAATCGGTTTCCACCGGGCATTCAAAAAGTTTTTTTGTGCGACAAACAAATAATAAAGTCTTAGAATAATTTCAATTGATATAGCCTAAAGAACCTCAAATTTTGTAAGATTAATGTTAACTAATGTATTTTTCTGTATTGAATTTCTCAATATTACTTAGAACTCACTGCTGTGATATATAGAATAAGAGTTTTTTGTATATTGGGTTCTAAGTATTATTTTTTTCCCTATCACAATTGTACTTTTCTATTGTGAAAAGTACAATTGTGATAGAGATTGAAACTCTTTTGTTATATGCCTATCCCAAAACTTAATTGGTTTTGTAAATGGTATTCTAAATTAGAAATTATATGCGCAATAAAGAATATTAATACTTTAATTTTAATATACTAAGGTATCGAAATCATTAGAAAAATAACAAATTATTTGTATTTAATGATGAAATTGTGATAGATATGAAATCCTAGTTATTTGATTTTGTTCATTGAAAAAAAAAAACTCAATCTTTTTCATTTGAATCCATGAAATCGGATAAATGAAAAACAAATCATAAAAAATAGAGAAAAAAAGACAATTCTTAGTTTTATACCTCAACCGAGAAAAAACTATGGAGTTCCAACTGTTTGGAGAAAACTTAGTTTCTAGTACATGAAAGTTGATTGTTAAAAAACCCACGACAATACTACCTAGGTAGGTATTTTATTGAAGATTCAAATATTTAAACCACAAACCAGTCTTTATTCATTGATTCTAATTAATGTTTCCTAAACCATATTGAATCCTTGAATCTCGACGATTCAACATGAATTGACTATTATTATTTCAAGTAAGCCGCCGTGGTGAAATCGGTAGACACGCTGCTCTTAGGAAGCAGTGCTAAAGCATCTCGGTTCGAGTCCGAGTGGCGGCATCTTCTAAAAGAGATACAATAGATCCTAAAATGTATTCAATTCGCGATTTCCAATTCTGTAATGGGACCCCTTTTATGATATTTGCGACTTTAGAACATATATTAACTCATATCTCTTTTTCGATCATTTCAATTGTGATTATGATTCATTTGATGACCTTATTAGTCCACAAAATTGTAGGATTACGTGATTCATCAGAAAAAGGGATGATAGCTACCTTTTTCTCTATAACAGGATTATTAGTTTCTCGTTGGATTTCTTCGGGACATTTTCCATTAAGTAATTTATACGAGTCATTAATCTTCCTTTCGTGTAGTTTCTTCATTATTCATATGATTCCCAAGATACGTAACCTTAAAAACGATTTAAGCACAATAATTGCACCAAGTACCATTTTTACTCAAGGCTTTGCCATGTCGGGTCTTTCAACTGAAATGCATCAATCCGCAATATTAGTACCTGCTCTACAATCTCAGTGGTTAATGATGCACGTAAGTATGATGTTATTGAGCTATGCAGCTCTTTTATGCGGATCATTATTATCAGTCGCTCTTCTAGTCATTACATTTCGAAAAAACATCAAAATTTTTTGTAAAAGCAATAATTTATTAATTAAGTCATTTTTCATTGAATATTTGAATGAAAAAAGAAGTGTTTTTAAAAACACTTCTTTTCCTTCATTTCGAAATTATTACAAATATCAATTAACTGAGCGTTTGGATTATTGGAGTTATCGTGTCATTAGTCTAGGGTTTACTTTTTTAACCATAGGTATTCTTTGTGGAGCAGTATGGGCTAATGAGGCATGGGGATCCTATTGGAATTGGGACCCCAAGGAAACTTGGGCATTTATTACTTGGACCATATTCGCGATTTATTTACATACTAGAACAAATATAAATTGGAAAGGTACGAGTTCGGCACTTGTAGCTTCTATAGGATTTATTATAATTTGGATATGCTATTTTGGGATCAATCTATTAGGAATAGGTCTACATAGTTATGGTTCATTCACATAAACATCTAATTAAATAAACTACATGAAGAATACATAAGATAAAAAATCATCCCATATATAACGAAAGTTTGTTTTTATGAGTTTTTGAGAACCATTTTAATTTGAATGATTCCTTGATTCAAACGGTTCTCAAAAACTCGAGATGTATCTAATTACAATTCTTATTCATTTTATTTCTTTTTTCATTATACAGTACAGCAAACAATTTTAAAAATATTAAATTCAAAGAATTATAAGACTTTCCTTCCGTTTCATTAATGAAACACTATCTATGATAATAATTGGATAAGATAGCGTGTACCTTGTCAACTGATAACGAGAGAACAAAATCGGGATAAATACCAATACTTATTACGGGTAGAAAGATACAGATTGAAAGAAATAGTTCTCGTAGTCCAGAATCCCAAAAATTAGAGTTTGGAATATTAAATAACTTGTATCCATAAAACATCTGACGTAACATAGATAATAAATAAATAGGAGTTAATATCATTCCAATTGCCATTACAAAAGTAATTAGCATTTTTGACATTAAAAGATATTTTGTACTAGTAATTAGTCCAAAAAATACTACAAATTCCGCAACAAAACCACTCATTCCTGGCAATGCAAGAGAAGCCATCGAGAAGCTACTGAACATGGTAAATGCTTTTGGCATTGGGATAGATATCCCTCCCATTTCTTCGAGATAAACAAGACGTGTTCTATCACAACTCGTTCCCGCCAAGAAAAAAAGTGCAGCACCAATAAATCCATGAGAGAGCATTTGTAAAATAGCTCCATTGAGTCCCATGTCGGTTATAGAACCAATTCCTATAATTGTGAAACCCATGTGAGATACAGAGGAATAGGCTATTCTCTTTTTTAAATTACGTTGACCAAGAGAAGTTGAAGCTGCATAGATTATTTGCATTGTTCCTATTATCACCAACCAAGGAGAAAATATAGAATGAGCGTGGGGTAGTAATTCCATATTGATCCGAATCAATCCATATGCGCCCATTTTTAATAGGATTCCAGCTAAAAGCATACATGTACTGTAATGTGCTTCTCCATGGGTATCAGGTAACCATGTATGTAGGGGTATAATCGGCAATTTGACAGCATAAGCAATAAGGAAGCCAAAATAGAATATTATTTCCAATGCCACAGGATATGATTGATTAATTAATCTTTCAAAATCTAGTGTTGGTTCATTGGAACCATATAAACCCATACCTAGAACTCCTATTAAGAAAAAAATGGAACCCCCTGCAGTGTACAAAATAAACTTTGTAGCCGAGTAGAGACGTTTCTTTCCCCCCCACATGGATAAAAGTAAGTAAACAGGAATTAATTCTAACTCCCACATGATGAAAAAAAGTAAAAAGTCTCGAGAGGAAAATAATCCTATTTGACCGCTGTACATTGCTAGCATCAGGAAATAGAACAACCGCGAATTTCGAGTAATTGGCCAAGCTGCTAAAGTTGCTAAAGTAGTGATAAATCCTGTCAGTAAAATGGGTCCTATGGAAAGTCCATCGATTCCTAGTCTCCAGTGGAAATCAAAAACATCTATCCATTTAGAATCTTCCTTCAATTGCATTAATGGATCATCCAATTGGAAATGATAACAGAATGCATAAGTCGTTAGAAGGAGTTCTAATAAGCATATACATATAGTATACCACCTAAACATCTTATTCCCTCTATGAGGGAATAAGAAAATTGAGGAACCCGCGAATATCGGTAAAACAACAAGTATTGTTAACCAAGGAAAATAACTCGTGATAAAGACAAGATACATTTTGACCAGAAAAGCCCGTCCTCAAAATAATATATTTTGTCGAGCACGGGCTTTTGTCGGTAAAGAGGAATCACAAATGATTCAAGTGGAGTTTTTTGTAACGTATCAAGTGGAGTTTTTTGTAACGTATCAATAAGATAGAGCCATGCTGCGAGTTGTTTCAGGCCCTAAATAAACACGGACACTCAAAAAATCTGTTGGGCAGGCAGATTCACATCTCTTACAACCTACACAGTCCTCGGTTCTTGGCGCGGAAGCTATTTGCTTGGCTTTACATCCGTCCCAAGGTATCATTTCCAATACATCTGTGGGGCAAGCTCGTACACATTGAGTACACCCTATACATGTATCATAAATTTTTACTGAATGTGACATTGGATCTATAAAGTACAGTTTTGAACATAAAAGATTTTCGATCTGGTCAAATCAAATTAGTAGTAAATGAATCATATATTATATATTGTAATATTGTAGACACCAGACGAAACAGTGGTTTATTAAAAACAATCAATATATTTCTTAAATCAATCTGTTTATGAGAAAAGGTCAAGACACTTTGATTTTCGTTTCAACAATTATGATGATACGAGTTGCACATGCGAATTAAAATTAATTGGCCAACAAATCGGTCATCATTATTTCAATATAAATATAAAAATGCAATTCAATAAAATGGAATTGCATTCAAATTCAATAAAAAATAGTATTTCAATTCTATTAAATATTTTTATGTGTCTTTATTTAAATTATCTATGATGATTATCACTAATTATTCAACAAATTCGATTGATTAATACGAGTTGATTTTCTGTTACGATGGATCGACGAAACAATAGCAAGTCCAATAGCTGCTTCAGCAGCTGCAATGGCTATAACAAAGATTGAAAAAATGTCTCCTTTTAATTGGCGACTATCAAATATATCAGAAAATGTTACAAGATTGATATTAACCGAATTTAGTATAAGCTCAAGACACATAAGCGCTCTAACCATGTTTCGACTTGTGATCAATCCATAGATACCGATAGAAAATAAATAAACACTCAAAAAAAGGACATGCTCAAACATCATTGACTAACTCCTTATCAATTTCGATTCATTTCAATATGAACAACAATTCAACCGATTCAATTGATTAGAATAGAACAATTACACAACAAAAGAAGATATTGACGGTAGATAGATTTAACTAAAAATTTCTATTTATTTATTTAGAATTTAGTTATAATTCTAAGAATTGGGAATCATTATAAGTTAAGTATTTTTATTGCTTATTGTCGAGCCATAGTAATTGCACCTATCAAGGAAACTAAAAGAATTATTGAAATGAGTTCAAATGGAAGATAAAAATCTGTTGATAAATGAATCCCAATTTGTTGAACGTTATTTATTAGGTCCTGTTCCATAATCTGGTTTGACCTTGCAGTCCAAATAATTCCGTACCATGACGTATCTGGGATAGTAGTAATTAGTGAAAAAAGAATAGTTGTACAAACCATCAAAGTGACCCCATCTCCAATGGTCCAAAAATAGGAATTATTGGAATATTCTGAACCATTCATGAACATTACAGCAAATATGATCAAGATATTTATGGCTCCCACATAAATAAGGAGCTGTGCGGCAGCTACAAAATAGGAGTTCGATGAAATATAGAATAAGGATATACAAACAAGAACCAATCCCAATGAAAAGGCAGAATAAATTGGATTGGTAAATAATACTACCCCCAGACCCCCTAATACAAGAATTGACCCCAGAAATACAACAAGAATATCATGTATTGGTCCAGGTAAATCCATTATGTATAAAATACAAAATAAATAACTTTAACTATTTCATGACCTTACTTTAACTTTACTAAATAAATGGTCCAGGAAAGGAAAAGGGGTTACCCTATTTTTGTTTTCTTGTATATAATATTGTATATGATACATTTATAATTGAATTGAATTTGAATATGGATTAATGTAGATATAGATAAAATTATAGGGCCAACCTTACTTTATTTATATTTATCCGAAAGAAAAATAAAAATAAAAAAGTAGTTGAAATTTGTTATTTCGAAATCATCACTAAAAATATATTTTTAGTTTAAATCAAAGAGTGATTCTCAACAATCATTAGTTTTTATTTGTAGTTACTGACTACCCAAAATAAAAAGCTTGGATCCTTTATATCAAAACAAAATCTTAGTAATCGGTAATTGTTCTTGAATCAAAGGGTTTATCTTTGTCTATTTTTATTTGAGTCGAATTCATAACTGTTTGAATTGTGTAATCTCCAATTATTGAGATTGGTAATCGACCCAAAGCAATTTGATTATAATTCAATTCGTGACGATCATAAGTAGAAAGTTCATATTCTTCAGTCATTGATAAACAATTTGTTGGACAATACTCGACACAGTTACCACAAAATATACAAACCCCGAAATCTATACTATAATTAAGTAATTGTTTCTTTTTAATATCTTTTTCAAATCTCCAATCAACAACGGGTAGATCTATCGGGCATACACGAACACATACTTCACAAGCAATACATTTATCAAATTCAAAGTGGATTCTACCCCGGAAACGCTCTGATGTGATCGATTTTTCATAAGGATATTGAATAGTTACAGGTAAACGATTTGTGTGGGATAAGGTAATTATGAAACTTTGACCAATGTACCTTGCAGCTCGTATTGTTTGTTGACCATAATTCACGGACCCAATTACCATAGGGAACATATTGTAGATATACATGAAAAATTTGACGTTTCTTTCTCTTGTTTGATAGAGATTATCAATCTAAAATAGTGTTATCGTATTCTCTTATTTATAATGAAACAAGTTGGGAAGAAGTTGTTAATAACAGATTACCTAGAGAAATAGGTAAAAGAAATTTCCATCCAAGATTTAATAACTGGTCCATTCTCATTCTAGGTAAAGTCCATCTTGTTGTGATAGAAATGAAGAGAAACAAATAAGCTTTAGTTAATGTAATAAGGATACCCATTGTCATTCCAAAAATGCCGGCGATTTTTTTTATTCCGAAAAACTCAGAAATGGATATATACGGAATAGGTAAATTCCACCCACCTAAGTAAAGAACTGTTACAAATAATGAAGAAACTAATAAATTTAGGTAAGAAGCAAGATAAAATAAACCGTATTTGATACCCGAATACTCGGTTTGATAACCTGCTACTAATTCCTCCTCCGCTTCTGGTAAATCAAAGGGCAATCTCTCACATTCGGCTAGAGAAGAAATTAAAAAAACAATAAATCCTATAGGCTGACGCCACAGATTCCACCCCCAAAAACCATATTTTGACTGTGCTTCAACTATATCAACTGTACTTGAACTGTTAGATAATCATAGTCGATAATAACATCACTGTTCCCATCGCTATTTCAAAACCGTACGTGAGACCTCAGCTTCATACGGCTCCTCAATGGCTACAAAAAAAATGTAAGGATGGGTTCGGTATTATCACCATCTTTGGATGGATAGAATAAAGATATATCGGAAAGTCCCAAATTAGACCAATGGAATTCTGTCTGCTAGAATAAGAAAAAAAGTGCTTCCGAATTGATCTCATCCTTTACAATAAAAATTTATCTTTGTTCGGTAATAACTTAATATTTCAATAAAATACTCCTTATATCAATCAATACAAAATAAAAAGAATTAGTCATTAGTTCATGAATCGTGATAAGAATTCGATATGTATGAATATGGATAGAGAAAAGAATAAATAAGGATCCCCTTTTTTTATTATTCATTCAATTACTGCATTCCATTTCTTTTTTCCTGTTCTTCTGTCTCAGAGGAGGATACTCAAAAATAAAATAAAGAATTAATTCGTTCTTGATAGTCATTTCTTTAACCAGTGAATAGGAGCATACTCTAGATCGGAATCGTAGGGAAGTACTACTTGATCATTTCTACCAATTTCAAGTCCTTATTATGATTCGTTTTATGAAGAAATACCTCTTTTTTGATACCTTACATTATCTCCATTACTAATCCTTTGTGTACCTTGGTGTTCCTAACCGTCCACTGACTTTTGATTGATCCCCGGTATAGTAATACATACGAGACAGTAGTAGAAACTCCATACAGTTGATCTTTTGTTTGCGCCCGCTTCAAGATATGATGACTAATCAAAAAATCTTAATCTTGGGGTAAGCAGTTTACACTGCTTATTTTGACTTCAACTTTATTCTTGTACATAGGGAATGAGATTGTTTCTTCTTACTACAAATTTGGAAGCTGTTTAGTTTCACTCATATAACTATCTGGTTTAACTCATCAACCCGAATGCTGAATAAAAAAAATGAAAACATCTATTCAATACATTGAACCTCTTTCTTTTTTCTTTTATTTATAGAAGAGAGGTTCAAAGTTCATATTCCAACGAATCACACGTAGAGATATTGATAACACACATAGAGTTAATGGTATTTCATAACTAATCGATTGAGCAGCAGCTCGTAGACCACCTAAAAAGGAATATTTATTATTCGATCCATATCCTGACATAAGAAGCCCAATAGGAGCAATACTAGAAATGGCGATCCATAAAAAAACACCTATACTGAGATCGGCTAAAACAAGACGATACCCAAAAGGAATTACTAAATAACTTAGTAGAATTGATATAACCGCTATAGACGGTCCCACACTAAACAAACGAATATCTCCTCGAGATGGGAGGAGGTCCTCTTTTAAAAGTAGTTTAGTCCCATCCGCTATAGCTTGAAGAATTCCCAACGGGCCAGCATATTCAGGCCCAATACGTTGTTGTATCGCTGCAGATATTTCTCTTTCTAACCACACAATTACTAGTACCCCCATTGTTATTCCCAATATAAGGGTCAAAATGGGTACAATCCATATTAGTCCATACACTTCTTTTAAAAATTCCGATGTAGAAAAAGAATTGATAGTTTGTACTTCTGTTGTATCAATTATCATTTCAACGATCAACTTCTCCCATAATGATATCTATACTACCCAATATCGTCATGATATCAGCCAATTTCATTCTTTTAACTAGCTGAGGAAGAATTTGCAAATTGATAAAACCGGGTGGACGAATTTTCCATCTCCAGGGGAAAACACTATTATCTCCTATCAAATAAATTCCCAATTCTCCTTTTGGGGCTTCCACTCTCACATAAAGTTCTTGTTTCGACAATTCTAAATTGGGTGAAGGTTTTTTACTAATAAATCTATATTCAAAATCATTCCATTCGGAATTCTTTGCTCTATTAAAGCGTCGTACTTCTAAATTTTCATAAGGTCCTCCAGGAATTCCTTCTAGAGCCTGTTGAATAATTTTTATGGATTCCTTCATTTCACCGATTCGTACTAAATAACGAGCTAATGAATCTCCTTCTTTTTGCCATTGGACTTCCCAATCGAATTCATTGTAACACTCATAATGATCAACTTTACGAAGATCCCATTGGATTCCAGAAGCTCGTAACATCGGTCCTGATAAACCCCAATTTATAGCTTCTTCTCCACCAATAATGCCCACTCCTTCAACTCGTTCCAAAAAAATGGGATTCCACGTAATAAGTTTTTGATATTCAACAACTCCTGTTAAAGAATAATCGCAGAAATCCAAACATTTATCTATCCATCCATAAGGTAGATCAGCAGCTACTCCTCCAATACGGAAATAATTATGCATCATTCGCATACCTGTGGCGGCTTCGAATAGATCATATATCAATTCCCTTTCTCTGAAAATATAGAAAAAGGGAGTCTGTGCACCGATATCCGCCATAAAAGGTCCAAGCCATAACAAATGAGAAGCTATACGGCTCAATTCCAGCATAATTACTCTGATATAGCTAGCTCTTTGAGGTACTTGAACATTTTCCAATTGTTCTGGCGCATTTACGGTTATTGCCTCTGTGAACATAGTAGCTAAATAATCCCATCGTGTTACATAAGGTAGATATTGTATAATTGTTCGATTTTCCGCTATCTTTTCCATTCCTCTGTGTAAATAGCCCAATATGGGCTCACAGTCAATAACATCTTCACCATCGAGAGTAACGATTAGTCGGAGAACACCATGCATTGATGGGTGGTGAGGCCCCATATTTACTATCATGAGATCTTTTCTTGTAACCGGTACTGTCATATCTTTTCTTCCTTAATTCATTATTCCATGAATTCCTCAAAACGAGACTCATCAAAACGAAAAATTGAATACTACTAAAAAAAATTCAAACGATTAAATTAACGAGTTTTTGGCTCTCGAATATCCAACTGACCAATTAATTTCTTATAACGTACTCTATTTTTCTTTGACAAATAAGCCAGCAACCGTTGACGTTTTCCTAGAATTTTTCGTAGACCTCTTTGTGATAAAAAATCTTTTTTGTGCAATTCCAAATGTGAAGTAAGTCTCCGTATCTTATTGGTGAAACTGAATACTTGAAATTCAACAGAACCTTTGTTTTCTTCTTTTTCTTCTTGTGGAATAATGGAAATGAATGAATTTTTGACCATAAAAAATTTTTCTATCCTTTTTCTTTCTTTTTCATGGATTTTTCCGATCAGGAAAAATAAAAAAAAAAAGAATTATGCCGGTTATAAGAATTATGCCGGTTATTTTAATCTAGTACACACATCTAGTACACACAAAAATTTGGATTTATTCATATACTACTTCTTTATTTTATCCAAATCAAATTGAAAATTTGATTTGGATAGAAAGGGATAATATGTTTCCGCATTAACGAAAGAAAAGAATTTATTTCTATCTAAAAGGATTCCCCTAATTTATTTATTCCTATATCCAATTGAATGGATACACCATTCAATCTGTATCATTTACCAAAATATAACATAGCATATGCATACATCTTTCGGCTTTCATATACCGGAAAATGTCACGGAATATAGATATATATATGATATAGGAAATATACTCTTAAATTAAATAATTCTAAATCGTGGATACATATGTATCCTTGACATACTGAAACGACTGCCATTATTGGTATCAAACCAATAGCGATTCATACAAGCTAAATCTTCTAATCGATAATTGGGCCAAAGAACAAATTTGCATTTAATGAATTTATTTGTATCCATATTAAGATGCTTGTCCTCATCCAAAAATTTTCCAGAGTTTCTTATGTTGTTTTCATTGCAAAATAATGGATTTCTATTTCTATCCGTAACATTCCAATTATGGGAATTGAAACAAATTAACATTCTCAATTCTCTGCGACGTCTAGGAGATAGAATATTTTCGGGAACAAGGAAATCATAATAATTTGTGTCCCCATTCACAAGCATATTCCCATATCGTACAATGGGTTTATCCAAATTCCTCTTATCAATATATCTTTTTTTTATGCATTTTCTATTAGTTTGGTGTTTATTGTTCTCGACCAATGAAATACTTATAGTTTGATATATAATCAATTTTCCATCCCTTTTTATAGATAGACAAATTGGTTCGATAATTAATATTCCCTTTTTTATCAATTCTGTAAGAGCTAGATCTTTCTGAATTAGCATTACATCCAGATGCATCTCTCCTCTTTGAATCGAGGATATAGCAATTTCTTTTGGATTTATCAGTCTAAGTAAGAGACAATATACCTTGATATTATTGATCATTCTTTGGTTCAAGGAGTCATCCCATCTTAATTGAAAAAGGAAATATTTTTTCAGGAAGAAATCTAGTTCTGCTTCCTTGTTTTTCTTGGATTGTTTTTTCTTCTTACCTTTTTTAATGGTAATGTCTGATCTCGCATAATTCTCTTCAATATCTTTTTTTTTGTTTTCTTTTCGTAGATCTGATACAAGATTTACTTGGTCCTGTTGCTCATTTTTTTGTTGGTTGGAATTTTCTAATTTAAGATATTTTTTTTGATGAGATATCATCTGAAGATTATTTTTTCTATTTATATTGATGTTTTTATTTTGACTTTTATTTTTATAAAAATAAAAGTCAAAAAGAAGTAATTTGATTGGTATAATCCATGGTTTAATCTTATATGCATCAAAAAGTAAGACAAATTCTGGGAAGAACCAAGATTCTAGATTTGATATGGTATGATAAACTCTTTCTTGATTCATTCCCATCCAATTTAAAAAAATACTTTTTTGATTGGATGGGTTGATTTCTTGATGAATCGTAAGAGAAAAAATATCTTTTTTTTTCAATTTGTTGTTGATTTTTTTTTCAGTCTTAGTATTTTTATCAATTTTGGTACCGATATGTGTATTGGTCCAGGTCTCAATATCGATATTTTTTCTAAGACAAAAGTGGAGAATTCGACAATCAAAATATTTTCTATCTAGATTTTTATGCGTATCAATAATATATCCTTTTTCTAGATAATCACTAATAGCTGTACTTACCAATACATAAAATGATTCGGATTTTGGTTTATTGAAATTATATGGAATTTTGTGAACCCCGTTTACTTGTAATCTTGACCCATAAATATAAAAATCCTCCTTATCCCCATAGTTCATATATTTATGTGATAAAAGATCATATCTGTAGTGTTTTTTCCATTTTTCTTTTTGATTTGTCAATGAATCCGCTGCATAGTAATTTTGTTTCACGTAATGAATTAATTGGTCTTTTTCTTTTTTATATGAATCCGCTTTAATTGAGTCCTTATTTTGAATCCTATAACGTTGATTGATTCTATTTCGCCATTTTTGTGGTACTAACCGCGACCATTTGGTTTGAGATAAATTGTATTGATAATGCCCCTTTAACCAGTTTTTCCATTCAATCATTCCAGACTTATGAATTTTCTTATGTCTTGAATTGTAATCAAATATTCCTCGTGTCATACAATAATCCTTGATTTTATCCTTAATAAAAGGATAAGTCCCCTGATATTGAAGTAGAGATTTCAATTGATACTTGTTAAGTAATTGGGTTTGTGATAATTTGTAAAATACATATGCTTGGGACAAGGAGGATAAGTCATAATACATTTTTGTACTATTACTAATATTAGTATTCGAAAAGGACTTTTTTATAGTGGAAAAAAAGTTCATTGTATTTTGATCTCTTTCATCAATTCCTTCCTGATTTGTTTGATCGTTGTAAACGGATTTATTGATTATTTTTTTTGTTGATTCAAAGAAAAGTTGGAAATAGATCCTGTGAATGGTAATCATACATAGCAAGATATCTATATATATATTTTCAATCAGAGATTTCATAAAATAATGTGATTTACGTATTAATCGTATATTTATTCTTTGGAATATCTGCCAAATATGTTTCTGTGATTTCGATCTTTTATCATCACAAGTTATAATTATTTTTTTCTTGTCTTTTGTGATTCGTTCTATTTGATTCCTGATTGTGATTGTTCTATCAGAAAGATCTTTCATCTTTTTTTCTATGAGTGAATAATTTGTCCAATTCATGGATTGGATTTGAATGGTTGATTTGTGAATAATCTTATTATTTATTTCGGAATCTTTTCCATTTTCAGCCGTTTCGTATACTTTCGCCTTGCTCAATTCAAATAAGAATATTGGGTTTACTTTTAGAATTTCCTTCATTATTCGTTTTAGAACTAGAAGTATTTTAATGATCCATCTTGTTTTTTCTTTTGAAACTTTTAGAAGTAGAAAGAAATCCTTTTTAACTTTTCTAACTTTTTTTTGGAGTTCTTTATAAATGGGTTCAAAAAAGGAAGGTCGTTTTCGGGGATTCCCAAAAGGCAATTCCGCTTCCATTCCCCAAACCGTTAAAAAACAAAAATTGTCTTTTTTTCCTTTTTTATTTATTTGATCCCTAGGATGAGATCGTATTTTAGATCTTCGCCAAGGTTTCAAACAGAAAGGAAATAGAATCTTTATCTGAATACCGTCTGCTAACCAATCTTTGGGAAATTCTGTTTCTGATAATTGAACACCATTATAAGTGCATTTAACATGCATTTCTCTATTCCACTCCTTCAAATCCTCATACCATTCGGGGAATTGGAATAATAACATACGGCCAATATTTTTAGCAATTATCAATGAAGGCAATACAATGTATTTTCTAAGAAAAGATTGGGTTACTAACATCAAACCTCTTATTGCTTGAGCAAATATAATGCTATCCCAAGTTTCTGATATTACTATACGTTCATTTTCCTCTTTTTTTTCTTCGTTTTTTTTCTCTTTTTCCCTTGTCTCTTCCTCCTCAAAATAAAAATGTGAAATTTTCAATTCTGGTTCTCTCCCCACCGAATTCCTAAAAATGAGATTCATCATTTCAGAGATATAAAAAGAAGAAAAAAAAAATGTTTTGTCTATTCGATCCAAAAAAAGCGGAGAATGCACATTTGCTTGAAACATTTCCCAAATAACCGTTTTACGTCTTTGAGCACGCATGGATCCTTTGATTATATCCCGACGAAAATCCGATTGTTGCGAGTAACGTATCAAAGCCACCTCTTCTGCTTGATCACTATTATTAGTATTATTTGTAGTTGTAATAGGGTTGGTATTCTGATTGTTATCAGTATAAATTACTACGCGTTTGGCTTTTCTTGAACGAATTTCATGATCTTCCTTAGATTCTTCCTCATTTTCTTCCCCCTGTTCTTCCAAATCATCAGTTAATTTGTATGACCACCGAGGAACCCTTTTACGGATTTCTTCTATTCCAATAGATTTTTTTCTAATTATTGTTTTATCGTTTGGATCAGTTGTAATTACATCGAATACCCATTTTAAAGCTTTTGTTTGATTTTCTAAATCAATTCTTGTTTGCTCTCTCAATAAAGAATATTTTTTAAAATGCAAAATGTGTGCAGGCTCAAAAGGAAATTCTTTGATTGAGGTTAAGGAATTACCAATATAATTCAGTAATGAT